AAAAGAGAGATATATATGGTATCTATCTCTCTATATTGAATTGCGAATATTATTTGATTAATTATATATATTTGATACAGAGATAATAGAATCATTTCTGATTTGACCAAATATGGGTATCCAATATAGATGAAAGAAAATCAATTAAACAGTGATAGAAGGAAACTTTTTTTTTTTTTTTCAAAATGGGACTAGCTATCTAATAAATTGAAAAGTTCCTGCATATCATTACATTATCATATAATAATACAAATGAAAAAACATCCTAATGAGATCCGAATCTCAAAGAAAAAAGGGGGGATATGGCGAAATTGGTAGACGCTACGGACTTAATTGGATTGAGCCTTGGTATGGAAACTTACCAAGTGAAAACTTTCAAATTCAGAGAAACCCTGGAATTCACAATGGGCAATCCTGAGCCAAATCCTGCTTTCCGAAAACAACAAAATAAAAGTTCAGAAAGTTAAAATGAAACAAATAAAGGATAGGTGCAGAGACTCAATGGAAGCTGTTCTAACAAATGGAGTTGACAACATTTCCTTTCGCAGTAGGAAATTAATCCTTCTATCAAAATTCTAGAAAGGATCAAAGATAAACATATATATATATATATATATATATATATATTTACTGAAATACTATTTCAGTTGATTAATGAAAATTACAAACTTATATTTGTAAATATTTAGATTAGATTCGATTAAAAAAGATGTGAATCAAATCAATTCCAACTTGAAGAAAAAATGGAATATTCATTGATCAAATCAGTCACTCCACCATAGTCTGATGGATCTTTTGAAGAAATGATTAATCAGACGAGAATAAAGATAGAGTCCCATTCTACATGTCAATACCGACACCAATGAAATTTTTAGTAAGAGGAAAATCCGTCGACTTTAGAAATCGTGAGGGTTCAAGTCCCTCTATCCCCAAAAGCCCTTCTTATTCTCTAATTTTTTATCCTATATCCTCTTTTTTTTTATATTAGTTGACATAGACTCAACTTTTTTCTTAAAATGAGGATAGTGCTTCAAGAATGGTCGGGATAGCTCAGCCGGTAGAGCAGAGGACTGAAAATCCTCGTGTCACCAGTTCAAATCTGGTTCCCGGCAATTCATTTGTATGAGTATCTATTCCCAAATTCATTTGAATGAATTTTAATGAATTTGGGGAATAGAAATATTTATTAGTGGTGTTGATTATCATACATAATCGATCTAGGTGTCCGCAGATATTCTAGATGAAGAATGAATAGATGTATATTCTAGGTATATAAAGTATGTCAATGAATTAAATTATTCGATTTTGTTTCGCTTTTTTCTGCGCTCCAAAAAGAATGTTAATATTTCAACAATATTCCAATGGTTAAGTAGGTTGAAAGACCAAAAAGTTGAATCTAGGCGAGTTCAGAGGTTGGGAATAGTAAAAATTCATCTCAGTCAGATATGTTCCAAATAAATCCGGTCCATTTTTTTGTATTTTATTTGGTATTTCTATTTTCTTCATTTCTTTGATCGTACTTTTTATTTTTGGAGCCGGATATATAATTGATGTTGATGTGTATCTTACAATGATGCAGACCTTTATCAGTTCATCCTATTGGCTTGTCTCATCCGAAATAAGTCTCATTCAAAAGTGAGATTCTCAATGAATAGCTATATTATTTTATTTATAAATTTTGTTATTTATACCAACCATAATAAGATATGAATGAAACCTCCATTATTCCGTCTGGTTAAACTTCAATTATTTAATTTTGTCTAATCTCTAAAAAAATGTATAGATATTCAAGGAATATCGGGGGTTGTCAAAATGCGGATTACCTTCTTATTTTTATCATTTAGTGAGCATCTTGTATTTCATAAAAATTGGGGGCAATATAATCTTTACGCAAAGGCCATCCTATCCAACTTTCGGGCATTAAAATACGTTTCAGACGCGGATGATTCTCATAAGAGATTCCTAACATATCATAAGATTCCCTTTCTTGAAAATCCGCGCTTTTCCAAACCCAGAAAATAGAAGGAATTCTGGGATTTTTCCTTGGAGTAAATACTTTTATGCATACCTCTTCTGGTGGATCTAGACTATACTGTATTCTCGTAAGATGATAGACACTAGCTAAAAGTCCCCCTGGTGCTACATCATAGGCACATTGGCAACGTAGATAATTGTAACCATATACATATAAAATAACAGCAATCGAATGCCAATCCTCGGGTTTGATTTGTAAAGTTTCTATTCCTTGGTAATCGAAACCCAAAGATCTATGAACTATTCCATGTTTGACTAGCCAAGCAGACAAATTACCCTGCATTTTGTCCTTCTCCTGCATTTTTTTGTATAAGTTTGGTATACGTATTTACCATTTATTTACATTACGATAAAATTTTTGAAGATTGACTTGCTTTCTATTTCTTATTTTATTCTATTTTGTAAAAAAGGATCCTGTCTAATTCACTTTTTCGTTCGTGGGAGGATACTTAACTTTTTTATATTT